GAGCCCATAAACCTCTTTTAAGGATTCCGATCTGGAAAAAGAATTGATAGCTTGTACTTTTATCGTATCAATTATCATTTCAACGATCAACTTCTCCCATAATAATATCTATACTACCTAGTATTGTCATAATATCGGCCAATTTCATTTTTTTAACTAGCTGAGGAAGAATTTGCAAATTGATAAAACCAGGTGGACGAATTTTCCATCTCCAGGGAAAAACACTCCGATCTCCTACCAGAAAAATCCCCAATTCCCCCTTGGGGGCTTCTACTCTCACATAAAGTTCTTGTTTAGACAATTCAAAAGTGGGCGAAGGTTTCTTACTAATGAATCGATAATCAAAATCATTCCATTCAGAATCCTTTGTTTTATCAAAACGCCGTACCTCTAAATTCTCATAGGGCCCTCCGGGAATTCCTTCCAGGGCTTGTTGAATAATTTTGATGGATTCCACCATTTCACCGATTCGGACTAAATAACGGGCTAGTGAATCTCCCTCTTTTTGCCATTGTACTTCCCAATCAAATTCGTCGTAAGACTCATAATGATCAATTTTACGAAGATCCCACGGAATTCCGGAAGCTCGTAGCATTGGTCCCGATAAACCCCAATTTATTGCTTCCTCTCCACTAATAATACCCACCCCTTCAACTCGTTCCAAAAAAATAGGATTACGCGTAATAAGCTTTTGATATTCAGTAACCCCTGTTAAAAAATAATCACAGAAATCCAAGCATTTATCTATCCAGCCATAAGGTAGATCAGCAGCCACCCCTCCGATACGGAAATAATTATGCATCATTCGCATACCTGTGGAAGATTCGAATAGGTCATATATCAATTCCCTCTCTCGGAAAATATAGAAGAAAGGGGTCTGCGCACCGATATCTGCCATAAAAGGGCCAAGCCATAACAAATGAGAAGCTATACGACTCAGTTCTAGCATAATTACTCTAATATAGCTCGCTCTTTTCGGTACTTGGATATTTCCCAACTGTTCTGGTCCATTTACCGTTATTGCCTCTGTAAACATAGTAGCTAAATAATCCCAACGTGTTACATAAGGAAGATATTGTATAATTGTTCGATTTTCCGCAATTTTTTCCATTCCTCTGTGTAAATAACCCAATACGGGTTCACAGTCAATAACATTTTCCCCATCTAGAGTAATGATGAGTCGAAGAACACCGTGCATTGATGGGTGTTGAGGACCCATATTGACTATCATGAGGTCTTTTCTTGTAGTCGGTACAGTCATATATTTTTTCCCCGATTCATTATTCCACGAATTGCTGAAAACCAAATGAAGTTCATTAAAAATAATAATTAATATTTATAATTATTATAAATATTATTATAAAAAAAAAAAAATGAACTTAACGAGTTTTTGGCTCCCGAATATCCAATTGACTAATTAATTCTTTATAGCGTACTCTATTTTTCTTTGACAAATAAGCCAGGAGTCGTTGACGTTTTCCCAGAATTTTGCGTAGACCTCTCTGAGATAAATAGTCTTTTCTGTGCAATTTCAAATGGGAAGTAAGTCTACGTATCTTATTGGTGAAACTGAATACTTGAAATTCAACAGACCCCCTATTTTCTTTTTTTTCTTCTTGCGAAATAACTGAAATGAATAAATTTTTAACCATAACAAAAAATTCTGCGTCCCTTTTTCTTTATTTACATTACAAATATAGATTTTACTAATCAGTAATAATAATGCCAGTCATTTTAATTTGTTATACACAATAATCGGGATTTATTCGTATACTTCTTTTTTTTTTTAATTCACTTAATTGATATTGATAATCTTCTTTAACATTTTTTTTTTCAATTTTATTTAAATATAGATAAAAAATTTCTAACCTACAAAAGAGAAGAATTTTGACCTAAGATAAGAAGATTATGACGACTCATTACTTACTAGATAGAATTGCTAAGATCAAGGTCAGGTAATCAGTATCATGTACCATAATCTAATATAACAACATAAGGCTGTATATATTTGTTTGTGTTCATATACCATGTCAGAGATGCCGCTTGATCCATGTAATGTAAATGTATCATCAACTAATTATCAATCGTGGATACATATGTATCCTTGACATAACGAAACGACTACCATTATTGGTATCAAACCAATAGCGATTCATACAAGCAAAATCTTCGAATCGATAATTTGGCCAAAGAAATAATTTGAACTTAATAAATCGATTTGTATCTACATCAAGATGCTTATCCTCATAAAAAAATTGACCACAGCGCTTTACATTGTTCCCATTACAAAATACTTGATTTCTATCCCCAACATTGACATTTCTTGAATTGAAACAAATGAGAATTCTCAATTCTCTACGACGTCTAGGAGATAAAAAATTATCAGGAACAATAAAATCATAAAAATTATCGTTTCTATTCCCATTTTCATGTCGTGCAATGGATTCATTAAGACCATTCTTATCAACATTTCTTTTTTCTTGGTATCTTCGATTAGTTTGGCGCTTACTCTTATGCACCCGTGAAATAGCTATGGTTTGGTACATGATAAATTGTCCGTCCCATTTTATGGATAGCCGAGCTGGTTCAATAATCAATAGTCCCCTTTTTATCAATTTTGTAAGAGTTGTAGACTTCGGAATCAGCATTACATCCAAACTTATTTCGTCCCTTTGAATAGAGGATATAGCAATTTCCTTTGGATTTATCAATCTAAGGAGTAGGCAATATACCTTGATATTATTTAGTATTTTTTGATTAAAAGCATTATCCCATTTCAATTGAAAAAGAAAATATCTTTTCAGGAAGAAATCTAGTTCCGCTCCTATCATGGATTTATTTTTATTTTTGCTTTTTTGAATGTATGATCCCCGATAATCTTCTTTAACATTTTTTTTTTTTTTCGATGGATCAGATCCAATATTTTTGTTATTTTGTGCATATGATCCAAGATCTCCTTGGACTGGCTGTTGTTTTTCTTCTTGATTTTGATTCTCAAATTCAAGAGATTTTTTTGGATTATATAATCTATCTTTTTTTTTCTTTTCGTTGATATTTTTACTAATGTTTTTATTTATATTCAATTTAAAAAGAAGTAAATTTATTGGTATGATCCACGGTTGAATCTTATATGTATTATAAAGTGACACAAATTCTGGTAAAAACCAAAGTTCTAGATTTGATATCGGACAATTTAGGATTTCTTCATTCATTCCCATCCAGTCCAAAAATGTTTTTGTTTGATTGGTTGGGCAGATTTGTTTATGAATCGGGGGATTCATAAACACTTTCTTATCCATTTTTTTTTTATCAATTTTATCAATTATTTGATAATAATTAGTCCGAGTCTTAGTATTTTTATTAATGTTGGCGCTGTCCCCGATATCTCTATTTCTCCATTCCTCAATATCGATCTTTTTTCTAAGACAAAAATTAATAGTTCTCCAATCAAAATATTTTCTATCCGGATTTTTATCCCTATCAATAATAGAATCTTCTGGTAGATAGTTACCAAGATCTATATCTTTCGGCAAATAAAAAAGTTCGGGATTATAATTATTGTAATTATAGGAAATCCTTTTTGCCTCGTTTACTTGGAATGGCGACCCATAAATATATGAACCTTTCTTATCTTCATAATTCAGATATTTATTTGATAAAAGATCATATTTGTAGTTTTTTAATTTATCTTTTTGGTTCGGTAATGAATTTACTGCATATGCATAATTGTTTTCTTTCTTGTAATGAATTAATCGGTCTTTTTCATATGAATACAAATTGGTTGAGTTTTTATTTTGAACCATAAAATTTTTATTTATTCTATTCCGCCAATTTTGCGGTACTAATCTAGACCATCTAGTCTGAGATAAATTGTATTTATAGTGATCATTACCCATTAACCAGCTTTTCCATTCATTCATTTTAAAACCGCTAAGTTTATTATACCTTGATTCGGAATGAAATATTCCGTGTGTTCCAAAAAAATCTTTTTTTATTCTATCCTTAATAAAAGGAATTGTTCCGTGATATTGACATAAAAATTTCAAGTAATGCTTGTTGATAACTTGGGCTTGTGATAATTTGTAAAATACATATGCCTGTGACAACGAAGAAAGGTCACAAAAAATCTGCGAATTTTTATTTCTAATATTAGAAATAAACTTTTTTATAGTCGAAATAAAATAAATTGGATTTTTATCAATATAAAATCCTTTTTTAGTTGTTTCATCATTGGAATTATCCGTTATTTTGTTTTTTAATTGAAGTAAAATTTTGACATGTATTCTGGGAATATTGATGATACGTAAAAAAATATCTTTGTATATCCTTTCAATAAACAAATAAAAAAAATAGTGATATTTGCGCATTAGTCGAGCACTTCTTCTTTTTAATATCTGAAAAATCTTTTTTGGTGATTCTAATCTTTTATCATCACAATTTGTTTCGTTAGGACTAATGTTTATATACGTAGTTATAAATATATTTTTTTTTTCTTTTGTTATTTTTTCGATTTGATTTCTGATTGTATTTGTCTTATCAGCCAGATCTTTCATCTTTTTTTCTGTCAGTGAATAATTTGTCCAATCCGCAGATCTAATTCGAATGGACGATTCATGATTTATATGATTTCTTATTAGTGATTTTTTTGTTTTTTTATTCGATTCATATACTTCCCTCAATCCAAATAATGGAATTAGACTTACTTTTTTAAGTTCTTTCATTATTATTTTTATAAATCGAACTATTTTTCTAACCCATCTTGTTTTTTCTTTTGATACTTTTCGAAACCATTTTGCTCTTTCGTTTATAATTTTTAGGGCTAGAAAACGTTTTTTTTTCACTTTTATAAGTCTTTTTTCAAGTTGTTTCCAAATAGGTTCAAAAAAGGAAGGTAGTTGTCGGGGAGAACCAAAAGGTAATTCAGCTTCCATTCCCCAAACTGTTAAAAAACAAAAATTTTCTTTTTTACCTTTCTTTTTCATGGAATCTCTAGGATGTGA